AACGTGAGATGACTTTGGGTTTTGTTGATTTGTTACGTGATGATTTTATTGAAAAAGATCGAAGTCGTGGTATTTTTTTCACTCAAGACTGGGTCTCTATGCCAGGTGTTCTGCCCGTGGCTTCAGGGGGTATTCATGTTTGGCATATGCCTGCCCTAACCGAAATCTTTGGGGATGATTCCGTACTACAGTTCGGTGGAGGAACTTTAGGGCACCCTTGGGGAAATGCACCCGGTGCAGTAGCTAATCGGGTGGCTTTAGAAGCATGTGTACAAGCTCGTAATGAGGGACGTGATCTTGCTCGTGAAGGTAATGAGATTATTCGTGAAGCTGCCAAATGGAGTCCTGAGCTAGCCGCTGCTTGTGAAGTATGGAAAGAGATCACATTCGAGTTCGAGCCAGTGGATAAGCTAGATAAAGATACAAAATAAGCGCGTATAATTTAGCAATTCCTGTTTGTTCTCCTAATTGATTGCAATGAAACTTGGCCCAATCTTTCTTTTCCTCAAAAAAAGAAAGATTGGGCCGAATAAAAAGAAAGACATCTTATACTAATCCTATAATACTATGAACTATGAGGGTCTTTGTTTATTTGCATATATCTTTTCTATATAAAGACCTTACGATAGATATACAATACGATATACAAGTATATACAAAATATAAACATAAGAAGATAAGATCGAAGGAAGACTAAACAACTTATCTATTCTATTCTTTATTGTTGGATCCATAGGCTGAATTATGGATCCTTGGGATTGGATTGGTGGATCATTTTCTATTCCTTAATTTCAGGCCATAGATCAAGCCAAGGGAAGGATCCCTTCTACCCCTATCCTGTATATTGTCTTTTTCGTTCCCTGTTGTAATAGAAACTCATTTTCTTATTTGACTATATGACACGAGATTCTACGAGACGAGAATTCATTTTGAATTTATGGGAAGAAACAACTATGTATCTTTTTGATGAGAATTGAAAGTTTTACATGAGAGAAACCTGTCTTTATATATCTTTTTTTGAGGAAAAGATTCTATCATAATATTGAAATGATTCACCAGATTCCTCAAAAGGAGATCTTTTCAAGACTCGCTCGTTTTTCATTAAAAATCTTAATGATTGGATCATAATCATATGCTTCATTTGAATTCTGATGAGAAAGAAAAAGAAAGACTAGAGGACCCACCCCCCTCTCTTGACAGTAATATATGTTGTATATGTAAATCCTAGATGTTAAAAGAGGCATAATTCATCTAGAAAAGGGAACAGATATGGTATATAAAGAAGAATAGGTGCACAACACAAATCAAAAGAAAAAAAAAAGAAAAAAGAATACAATAAGAATTGAAAATTGACTCATTCATTGAGTAAAGGATTGAATTGGATTCGATTGGCAACTCAAGAGAATGCTAACTCCCATTTCTTTCTTATTCTTATGGAATTTATGGAATTAACCGATCAACTTGCTATCGGATATTTCTTTTCGATTCAGTACTTTTCAAAAAAGAATTTCGACATATTTATTATGATTTATGATTATGAGAAGCAATCCCACTACTTCTGATCCTGTGGTTTCTACACTTGAAGAACAAAACCTAGGGCGTATCGCTCAAATTATTGGCCCAGTACTGGATGTCATTTTTCCACCGGGCAAGATGCCTAATATTTATAATGCTTTGGTAATTAAGGGTCGAGATACTTTCGGTCAGCAAATTAATGTCACTTGTGAAGTACAACAATTATTAGGAAATAATCGAGTGAGAACTGTAGCTATGAGTGCTACAGATGGTCTGATGAGAGGAATGAAAGTGATTGACACGGGAGCTCCTCTAAGTGTTCCAGTTGGGGGGGCTACTCTCGGACGAATTTTCAACGTTCTTGGAGAGCCCGTTGATAATTTAGGTCCTGTCGATACTCGCACAACATCTCCTATTCATAGATCTGCACCCGCCTTCATACAGTTAGATACGAAATTCTCAATCTTTGAAACAGGGATTAAAGTGGTGGATCTTTTAGCCCCCTATCGCCGTGGAGGAAAAATCGGACTATTTGGGGGAGCTGGAGTGGGTAAAACAGTACTCATCATGGAATTGATCAACAACATTGCCAAAGCCCACGGAGGCGTATCCGTATTTGGCGGAGTAGGTGAACGTACTCGTGAAGGAAATGATCTCTACATGGAAATGAAAGAATCCGGGGTGATTAATGAAAAAAATATTGCAGAATCCAAAGTGGCTCTAGTCTATGGTCAAATGAATGAACCGCCAGGAGCTCGTATGAGAGTAGGCTTGACTGCCCTAACCATGGCGGAATATTTCCGGGATGTTAATGAGCAAGACGTACTTCTATTCATCGACAATATATTTCGTTTCGTTCAAGCAGGGTCCGAAGTCTCTGCCTTATTAGGTAGAATGCCTTCTGCAGTGGGTTATCAACCTACCCTTAGTACGGAAATGGGTTCTTTGCAAGAAAGAATTACTTCTACCAAGGAAGGATCCATAACATCGATCCAAGCAGTTTATGTACCTGCGGATGATTTGACCGACCCTGCTCCTGCCACGACATTTGCACATTTAGATGCTACTACCGTATTATCAAGAGGATTAGCTGCCAAAGGTATTTATCCAGCAGTAGATCCCTTGGATTCAACGTCAACTATGTTACAACCTCGGATCGTTGGCGAGGAACATTATGAAACTGCGCAAAGGGTTAAGCAAACTTCACAACGTTACAAAGAACTTCAGGACATTATAGCTATCCTTGGGTTGGACGAATTATCCGAAGAAGATCGTTTAACTGTAGCAAGAGCACGCAAGATTGAGCGTTTCTTATCACAACCCTTCTTTGTGGCAGAAGTCTTTACTGGTTCTCCGGGGAAATATGTTGGTCTCACAGAAACAATTCGGGGGTTTCAATTCATCCTTTCCGGAGAATTAGACGGTCTTCCCGAGCAGTCCTTTTATTTGGTGGGTAACATCGATGAAGCTACCGCGAAAGCTATGAACTTAGAAGAGGAGAGCAAATTGAAGAAATGACCTTAAATCTTTGTGTACTGACTCCTAATCGAATGATTTGGGATTCCAAAGTGAAAGAGATTATTTTATCTACTAATAGTGGACAAATTGGGATATTACCAAACCATGCCCCCATTGCCACGGCTGTAGATATAGGTCTTTTGAGAATACGGCTAAACGACCGATGGTTAACGGTGGCTCTTATGGGCGGTTTCGCTAGAATAAGTAATAATGAGATCACCATTTTAGGAAATGGTGCGGAAATTAGTACTGACATTGATCCACAAGAAGCTCAACAAACTCTTGAAATAGCTGAAGCTAACTTGAGTAGAGCTGAGGGTAAGAGACAAGCAATTGAGGCAAATCTAGCTCTCAGACGAGCTAGGACACGAGTAGAAGCTGTCAAAGTGATTTCCTATTAGTAGTCAATATATTCAATCAAAATCAAAAGAGTTCTTTATTATACACTACACACTACATCTTGATTCCACAAATTGAACACAATGAAGTCTAATTTGATTAATCTGATGATAGAACGAAAAAAAGAGGATGGGTAGAAAAACTTATTAGATACCATGGAATCCGGTATCTAATAAGTTCTACCTACTATTGGATTTGAACCAATGACTCCCGCCGTATGAAAGCAATACTCTAACCACTGGGTTAAGTAGGTCATTTATCACCAAAAAAAGGGTCTCCATCACTTCGATGGATTATAGGTAAAATATGTTTTCTAAGCAATAGAAATCTTTTACCAGTAAACATAAATGGATCAGAGAGTTATCATGTGGAATTATGGGATACCCTTCTTGACAAGAAATTGTCTCTATGTTAAAATGGTTATGACAAGGGCTATAGCTCAGTTAGGTAGAGCACCTCGTTTACACGTGCGCCAATGTTTTTCAAGGGAGCCCATTATGCAATGACCATAATTGATCTTTTTGAGAAGTCGATGTCTTACTCCGTAGATTCGAGAGAACAAGAGAAAAATAGCCTGACAAATTTGGTTTGATCCGGTTCAGGTGCGAATTCCGGTGCCAAATCAAATAGAACCTACCATTGTAAGGTAAATGCTCAGTCCATTCAATGCCAGGCATAATGAGTATAAGGATCTCAAAAGAACCTCTTTTCGTCCTATGAGCTTTGAGGTGTATGAAGTCTCATATTTTACTCTTGCAGCGGAGCGATAGAGACTGCATTTCACTTAGGTTGATCTAGGCCAAAGGCAGACCTAAATAAAGGTCACCCTTCTTTGAAAAACTTTGGTATTGCTCCTAGATCAGGATAAAAATAATGAATCAGAGCACATGGAGCCATCTCATTATCTTCTTATCTTCCTCTAAAGAAAAAATATGGTGGACTAACTGATCTTTACATCAGTTGATGAAAGAGCCCAATGCAACAAAATGCATGTTGGGTCTTTGAAACAGTTCGAATCATTTCGATAATAATCAGTTTTCTCTGTTTTACCGAGAAGGTCTACGGTTCGAGTCCGTATAGCCCTAATACATTCCATTTTTGTTTAGTAGAGAGATTTGAGTAGTAGTAGGAACAAGAAAAGAAACACAATAATTCATTCCAACGGACTCAATTGGTATTTGTCAAATATCGGATCAAATACCCATCTCTCTTCATCCACTTTTATGAATGAATTACATATGATATTTTTCTTCCTCTTTTCCTGTCCATGATCAAAGAGTTAACACTCTTTTTTGCTTTGCCAATCCCGGTCAATTTAGGAAAGAATCCTGTCTCAAGACTTCAACCTGACCCAACCCAATCCTAAGTCGCATGGATCTAGGACCTATTCTTTTCTTGATCTTAAGTCTTTGTAGAAGTCCTCTGACTAATCATTTGTTGGCGGAACAACAAACCTAAGAGATTCTTTCAATTTGTTTCAAAGATAATGTAGGGATAATTCATCATTCCTAAATACATCAATGTTCCTTCTTCTATATTCTTATATTCTAAATTCTAAGATAAGAGTT